AAGAATCAAATCACACCATCTCTGTAATAGGTAAATGCCTCTTTTTCTCCCGAAGTTGTCGGAATTATTCGTAATAAAATATTGGCTACAATTGAAAAGGTCTTATCAATAAAATTTCCATTTATCCGCGATCTAGGCATAGGTAGCAATCCATTCTATAATTATTCTCATTACCTCTCGCGGTAAACCGATCCCACAAAGAGAAGAATTTTACATTACGAAATAACATAAAAACAGATTCATTAAGAAAAAAGATATGGGACCTGTCTTTAATTTATTCAACTTGTTCCTTTTTGACAGGAATCATTAAAAAAAAAGAAAGAAAAGTTGGAATACGATTCGATTTCATCCTAATATAAATGTAGTAGTATACCAACGAAAGAAAGTATTCCAATTTCATTGAAGTTACAGATTCTAATAACGAAAATTTGTTTGATTGAATTCGCCTCCAAAGAAGAAAAAGGATAGAATAACCATTCTATGATGTAAATAACCACCTCTTTTGTTTTGTATGCATAATACATGATAAAATCAACTATATCTATATAGAATTTTTCTAACAGTTTTTATTATCCGTAGAGCCTCCAAAGAAAGATCTTTCGTTGACTTTGATGAAAATTTCTCTATTTTATAGTTAGAATTCGAATAGATTGTTCGTTCCTATCCAATAATCTACTAGGAATGGCTCGCTATTCACTCGGTTTTGGGGTCATAATCATGATTTAGGAAAGATGGCCGAGTGGTTGAAGGCGTAGCATTGGAACTGCTATGTAGGCTTTTGTTTACCGAGGGTTCGAATCCCTCTCTTTCCATCTAATTCACTGATCTTACTAACCAGAAGAGATCAAATTGCACTAGATAAAATTATTCCAACAATTAGACCTTTCTTTGATATAGATGATATAGATTCTCTACTCCTAATTGCTCTGGCACGGAAAATGCTGAAAGGAGAAGAGTAGACAAGGAATGAAAACCCCTCTATTTTTCTATGATACCTAAATAAAATAAATGGTAGAAACATCCGGATCAAACCCCAAAATTTCTCTTTTCTTTTTTCTTAACCTTCGGTTAATTTACTTCGCCGAAAGGGCTGAAAATTGTCCGAACCTTTGTCATTTTTTATTTTATTTTCGTTAGGTTTAGGTCTGGCGCGAATAATATTCTACGACTAGCAACTCATTTATTTTCAAACCGACCCATTTACTATCTATTATTTGATTGACTAATCCTTTATATTGGAATGGTTGAAGAGTCAAATGTTTTGGCAATTCGTCCTGAGAGGATGAATCGAAAGAATTTTGAATCAGAGCTCTAGAGTTTTGTTCCTCCCTCGCCGTAATAATATCTCGGGGTTTGCAGCGATAACTTGGTATATCTACTATACGACCATTGACTAAAATATGTCTATGGTTAACTAATTGACGGGCTCCGGGAATAGTCGGAGCCATACCCAATCGAAAAAGGATATTATCCAAGCGCATTTCAAGTAATTGCAGTAAAACCCGACCTGTTGACCCCTTGGCTTTGCCGGCTATACGAACGTATTTAAGTAATTGTCGTTCTGTAAGACCATAATGAAAACGCAACTTTTGTTTTTCTTCGAGACGAATACGATATTGAGATTTTTTCCCGGAACGCGATTGGTTTCTAAGATCACTTCCGGCTCTAGGCCTTTTATTAGTTAGTCCCGGTAAAGCTCCCAGGCGGCGTATTTTTTTGAAACGAGGTCCCCGGTAACGCGACATAAAAACTCCTTATTCTTATTTCTATTTAATTCTCATTGATGAAATTTCATTTTACAGAATAAACCTAAACTAAAACTGAACTAAATCATAAATGAAGCGAAGTTTACGGAAGCAGTGTACTTGTACTCTAAAGAATAATTAGATGAATGGGACAGAGTCCTTTTTATTAGTTATTAGATATATAGAATAGATATATATTATTCTATTATACCTAAAAAAAGAGAAAAGGGGAGTCTTTTAATGACATAGTTGTAAGTTCCTATAAGATAAAAAAGATTTTTTTTATATTTTTTGATTTCGCATTTCACAAAGGGACATTCTCAATCATGTAAAAACTCGAATAAAATAAATAGAGAAAAGCCGGCTATCGGAATCGAACCGATGACCATCGCATTACAAATGCGATGCTCTAACCTCTGAGCTAAGCAGGCTCACAAAAGAGAAATTCTACATGCATAGGGATTCAATAAATGTCATCTTAGTTATTAATTACTATTCATATTAGCTAGTCATAATGAATATGAATATAGAAAAAATATAATATCGAATTGAAAAGAAATATTCAATACTCATATTTACCATAGAAAATTACCATAGAAAATAACGATTAATCTATCGATATATATGATTTATATTTTTTTCTCACATCACTATTCTATAGAATAGAATATTCTTTAATATTCGATAGAATTTTCTCATTTTAGTTTTTGCTTTCAAATGCCATTTGAATTTTATTAAGCTTCTACCTTCTACAT